GAACTTTTCATACCGGAGGAGTATTCACGGGGGGTACTGCAGAACATGTGCGAGCCCCATCTAATGGAAAAATAAAATTCAATGAGGACTTGGTTCATCCGACACGTACACGTCATGGGCATCCCGCCTTTCTATGTTCTATAGACTTGTATGTAACTATTGAGAGTGAAGATATTCTACATAATGTGAATATTCCACCCAAAAGTTTGCTTTTAGTTCAAAACGATCAATATGTAGAATCAGAACAAGTAATTGCTGAGATTCGCGCAGGAATCTCCACTTTGAATTTTAAAGAGAAGGTTCGAAAACATATTTATTCTGATTCAGACGGAGAAATGCACTGGAGTACCGATGTCTATCACGCACCCGAATTTACATATGGTAATGTTCATCTATTACCAAAAACAAGTCATTTATGGATATTATTAGGAGGGCCGTGCAGGTCCAGTCTAGTCTACCTTTCGATCCACAAGGATCAGGATCAAATGAATGCGCATTCTCTTTCTGGCAAGCGAAGATATACTTCTAACCTCTCAGTAACCAATGATCAGGCGAGGCAGAAATTGTTTAGTTCGGATTTTTATGGTCAAAAAGACGATAGGATTCCTGATTATTCAGACCTTAATCGAATAATAGGTACTGGTCAGTATAATCTCGTATATTCGCCTATTCTCCACGAGAATTCTGATTTATTGTCAAAAAGGCGAAGAAATAAATTCATCATTCCCCTACACTCGATTCAAGAACTCGAGAATGAACTAATGCCCTGTTCAGGTATCTCGATTGAAATCCCCGTAAATGGTATTTTACGTCGAAATAGTATTCTTGCTTATTTCGATGATCCTCGATACAGAAGAAAGAGTTCGGGCATTATTAAATATGGGACTATAGAAACGCATTCAGTCATCAAAAAAGAGGATTTGATTGAGTATCGAGGAGTCAAGGAATTTAGGCCAAAATACCAAATGAAAGTAGATCGATTTTTTTTCATTCCTGAAGAGGTGCATATCTTGCCCGGATCTTCTTCCATAATGGTACGGAACAATAGTATCGTTGGGGTCGATACACAAATCACCTTAAATCTAAGAAGCCGAGTCGGTGGGTTGGTCCGGGTGGAGAGAAAAAAAAAACGAATTGAACTGAAAATCTTTTCTGGAGATATCCATTTTCCTGGAGAGACGGATAAGATATCCAGACATACCGGCGTTTTGATACCACCAGGAACAGGAAAAAGAAATTCCAAGGAATACAAAAAAGTTAAAAATTGGATCTATGTCCAACGAATTACACCTAGTAAGAAAAGGTTTTTTGTTTTAGTTCGACCTGTCGTCACATATGAAATAACGGACGGTATAAATTTAGCAACCCTTTTTCCACCGGATCCATTGCAGGAAAGGGATAATGTGCAACTTCGAATTGTCAATTATATCCTTTATGGAAATGGCAAACCGATTCGAGGAATTTCTGACACAAGTCTTCAATTAGTTCGGACTTGTTTAGTATTGAATTGGAACCAAGACAAAAAAAGTTCTTCTTGCGAAGAAGCCCGTGCTTCTTTTGTTGAAATAAGGACAAATGGTTTGATTCGACATTTCCTAAGAATCAACTTAGTGAAATCCCCTATTTCGTATATTGGAAAAAGGAATGATACGTCGGGGTCAGGATTGCTCTCTGATAATGGATCAGATTGTACCAATATCAACCCCTTTTCTGCCATTTATTCCTATTCCAAGGCAAAAATTCAACAATCTCTTAACCAACCTCAAGGAACTATTCATACGTTGTTGAATAGAAATAAGGAATGTCAGTCGTTGATAATTTTGTCAGCAGCCAATTGTTCTCGAATGGGGTCATTCAAGGATGTAAAATATCACAGTGTGATAAAAGAATCAATTAAAAAGGATCCCCTAATTCCAATTAGGAATTCATTGGGCCCTTTAGGAACATGCCTTCCAATTGAGAATTTTTATTCATCTTACCATTTAATAACTCATAATCAGATCTTAGTAACTAAATATTTGCAACTTGACAATTTAAAACAGACTTTTCAAGTGATTAAATTTAAATATTATTTAATGGATGAAAATGGAAAAATTTTTAATCCCGATCCATGCCGTAACATTATTTTAAATCCATTCAATTTGAATTGGTCTTTTCTCCATCACAATTATTGTGCAGAGACATCTAAAATAATTAGTCTTGGACAGTTTATTTGTGAAAATGTATGTATAGCCAAAAATGGACCGCCCCTCAAATCAGGTCAAGTTATACTTGTTCAAGTTGACTCGATAGTGATACGAACAGCTAAGCCTTATTTGGCCACCCCCGGAGCAACTGTTCATGGCCATTATGGTGAAACCCTTTACGAAGGAGATACATTAGTTACATTTATATATGAAAAATCGAGATCTGGTGATATAACACAGGGTCTTCCAAAAGTAGAACAGGTGTTAGAAGTGCGTTCGATTGATTCAATATCCATGAATCTAGAAAAGAGGGT